TTTTTATTTAATTCCGGAATTATTCACTATGTGGATAAAATATCTATATGTACATATATTATAAACATAAGTATATATGCATAAGTACGTGCAGTAGATACATAATGTCTAGTGGCTCATTGTTGAATAATAAAACGGATTTACCTAGGAAGTCTAGGATAAAATGCAATGAATTGTTTAAAGACTCACTCGAATTGCTTTTTTTTTTGAATTAATCCCACCAGAACAAAATTAACTTGATTGATACATGTACATACACCTAGCAATTCAACATAAAATTCAAGATATTTCATCGAATCATGGAATGAAGAGATTCTACTTGTCTCCTGAACTAAATTCTTGGAGAAAAAATAATTTTCTGCTTGATCCCGCTTACTAGATTTCTCGTTTGTTAAGTTCCTGTCTTGGTGGGAGGGAGATAAGGATATCTCGTCTTAACAATGAATCAAATGAAAGTTAAAAAAATATAATTTCATACCCCTTTCCTTTTCTGACGGACCAATCATTCCCTTAAAAAATCCTACTCTTCCTTATTATTTCTATTTTTTGTATTTATTACTTTTTTATTTACAAATTTCTAAATAAAATTCGAAATACTAAATAATCTAAACTAAAATAATCGAAGTAAATTCAATTGAAATAATTCAAAAATAAAAAAATACTACGACTAGATTTCTAATGGGGATTCTAATGAATAATTCCTCAATGACGAATAAAAAAAAATTCTATGCAATTCTGAAAGGGGAAAAGATCCCTCGGATAGAATCGTTCGATTATATTGACAATTTCAAAAAACTGATCATACTATGATCATAGTATGATGGCCGTTGGTCAAGCAGGCCCCCATCGTCTAGTGGTTTAGGACATCTCTCTTTCAAGGAGGCAGCGGGGATTCGAATTCCCCTGGGGGTAGGGTACTACGAAAGGAAGTTGATCATGGATTACCAATAAGTCTAAAATTGATTCTTCCTGGGTCGATGCCCGAGCGGTTAATGGGGACGGACTGTAAATTCGTTGGCAATATGTCTACGCTGGTTCAAATCCAGCTCGGCCCAATAATTCGCCAATCCGCCATGAGATGATATAACCCCCCTTGTACTTCAGAAATACCCGATCCGGAGATAAAAAAGAATCAAATTTTCTGCTAGATCCCGTATTTCCCTGGGATTGTAGTTCAATTGGTTAGAGCACCGCCCTGTCAAGGCGGAAGCTGCGGGTTCGAGCCCCGTCAGTCCCGACGGATCCAATAAATCTCTCCCTTTTTATGAAGGGGACCGGGAATTAAATTGTCAAAGCAAAGAGGAAATCCTTTGTTCTTTTTTCTTTCCTTTTGGTAGGAGAAAGACATATGCGGTTGGATTAGTACAATTATTGGTAGCATTATAGTCAGTATTCCAAGAAATGATGGCTTTTTCTATTGCCCCCGATGCATGTAATGGAATCGAGTACTATACCTTTTTGAGGCACGCATACACAAAGGGAATTCCTTTCTTGTCCAATACAAAATTGAATATAAGAAAGTCCAGAAAAAAAAAAACAATTTATTTTTCTGGCTACGGATTTATGGAACCTCACTTACTAGTTTGAAGTTAAAAAATAGATTTCATGCAAATTGCACACTGAGCTTTTGGTATAGGTGTCCCCGGGCTAATAATCTACGAAGAAAGGAGGGGGAAGGACAGATCAACCAAAGATCCTACTCCTTTTAGAAAAGTGAATGAATCATTTTTCCGATTTTTAATTTTTTTTTAAGGCCACATCGACGAAAGAACAAATCGGAAAATAGTAAATTTGATGAATATTCATTTTATACGTTCTCATATTTATCACACTTCTTTGTCTTCCAAGTCAAAAATAGTTTCATTCTAAACTCCTTTCTTGTTCCATTTAGCTTTTATTGTTTGTTTGGGTTTGTAACTATGTGACCACTGGAAGTGGAAGAGCTATTTGATGAGACTTCATCAGATGATTGTACAAGAAGGAACTAGATAGATTAGACATAAAAAAAGAACAGATGATAAAAAATGATAAATAAATAAAGGAATTTTGGATTGGGTCAGGAATCCAAGTTTGGGGCGGTATGGATAAAAGAACTTCCTATGTTATACTATTGAATTCTCGACGACGAATTGATTTGATAGTTCAGATATTGTTATTCATGATATTGATCCGATTCAAGATCATCGAGAGGTAATATTCATTCAGTGAATTTACAGGCCAAAGATTTATCATCTCTATGGGATTAAATCCCGAGTTATTGCGAAGTAAAAAACCGATGAGATTATGGAAGTAAATATTCTTGCATTTATTGCTACTGCACTATTTATTCTAGTTCCTACCGCTTTTCTACTTATCATTTACGTAAAAACAGTCAGTCAAAACGATTAATTATTAACTAATTTGAATGAAACTTAACTTCTGAGTTCTTAGCCAAAATTGACGAAATAAAATGAAAAAGATTCCAATTTCATGTCTTAAATGAAATGAGTGGACTAGAATCGGCAGTATTCTAATAGATAGATAGTATGGTAGAAAGATTCATCTATTTCTTTCTACCATACTATTTGACCCCTGGAATAAAATAAAGATAGAGGCTGCATTTGATATGGATCTATAGATCAATCTACAATATTATCTTGATATATGTGAATATCAATTCCATATATGGGATTGACATAGCATCCAATTCCATTTATTTGCTATATCTATTTGTTCTGATCAATATGAATTACTCTTATGTCTTATAGTTTTAATTACTATATTTTTTATTTCCAATCTGAATCTCGGTATCTATTGAAAGAATCAAATCAATGAAGGAAAGGCGATAGATATAGGCATATTCAAAAAATCACGTAGTAATTTTTTTTTTAACATTCCCAAGAAGTAATTGAGTAAACCATTGACAGTAGTTCCACGGGCATCGAAAAGGAAGAGTAAACCTCACTGATTTTTAACGCCTGAACCATGATATGAAATAAGTCGATAAAGTATAAATCCAATTTCAAAAATTCGAAAGCGGTAAATGCGCAATATGTGACTCACCTGACGATCTTATTCTGCATAGTATCTCGTTAGACAACCACTATTTTTATATCCTTTCTTTCTCATATTGTGTATACACTTAAAAAAACCACTTCTTCTTTGAACAGTAAAGAGAGAAACAAATAAAAAAAAAGGTCCGGCCCTCCTCAGTATGAGGCCGTTTATTGGAATATAAAATTTCGGAAGAATTAGGTTCGAATAAATTTCCTGGGATCCTCTTCCTTTCGAACTACAAACATGGGAATCGTTGAAATAGCTCTTTGATTGAAAGAGGATGATTCCTATAATACATTACTCCAGTCGAGTCCAATGTAATTAAAAATTTTATTTTGTTCAAAACGTGTTGCAGAACGATCTAGAAAGCAATTGATATTGATACAGTTTGCTTCCTTAACTCAATTAGTAGGACCCCTAGAGTCCACTCCTTCCCCACACTACGAGTGAAAGAGAAAAAGTAAAGACTACCATTAAAGCAGCCCAAGCAAGACTTACTATATCCATATGAATTATGTCCCCTATCTCTATAAATATAAAGGAATTGTTCCATTATTCCTCACTAATAATAGTGGAATCAATGGCGCAGAGTCAAAAAGAATAAAGACTATTAATAAACCAATCCAATAAATTCGCTCATTTTAGTTTTAGAAGAAATTCCTATTTTATTTCTAATCGGGAAAGGTTAAACACAAGCAAAATCCGCAGTAACATCTCAAGGGAATATTACTAATGGAACATGTAGGAATAATAGGTCCTATTCTTTTTTTGTTGACCCTTATTTCAATTGATTGGATGCTTGAGCACTCAGAGATTTTCGTGAGTTCCTCGTATATAATAAAGTACCTTACGCCCCCTTCCCCAACTATTTAGATTTACTATCGGGCTCTCCAATCTAATCCAGGGTCCAGTCATTATACAATGCATTAATAATAGAAAATTTTGATTTGTAGTAGAAGGTAATTGCGAAGTCTTGATAGCCCCTCTAGCATTCGAATATTTCCTTGAAGCCTAAATATGCAATGCAAGGATATTTACAATTTTTTGAAAAACCCCCAGAACAGATGTTTAGAATCAAACAAGTATCAACAGTCTGCTTTCTCTGCTTCTGTTGGGGAATGATTCGGCGGGTTATATCAACAGAAGAAAAGAAGAGATTTCTAGTTTTTTGTTGATAAGGCGACACCCGGATTTGAACTGGGGAAAAAAGGATTTGCAGTCCTCTGCCTTACCACTCGGCCATGTCGCCAAAATGCTACAAATACAAAATAGATGAAAACTTTACCGGATTACTGAACTGCTTTTTTATTGTACTTGTACTTTTAGTTCTGTTTTCCTAAATTTTTCCTAAAAGTCAAAGAAATCCTAATCCTTCTTCCCTTTTGATTGGGTTTGATTCATCCTTTCAATTTCGATTTAGTCTATCTCAAAATTCATAATGTTCAAAATTTTCTCTTACCCTTCTATTGAAAGATCAAATGTGGATTTTCAGTCGCAAAATCCAAAATTCAACTTTCTGAAAATAGGAACCATTAACTATTGACTTAGAATGCATGAATGATTCTTGGATTTGAATCTCCAAATTTTGTTTTCCTAATGACATAAGAAAATACAACTTGATATATAACTAAGCAGTATGGATTTTTTCAATCAAAAAATCCTTCTCAATTTTAATTATTAATTATAACAACAATTATGAGTATATGTAAACCCCCAAGATAAATTGTTAGACGGATATATATTATTTATATATGTTCCCGATAGAGAATTATCAGATATCAGAAAAGTATCATACTTCAATTTGAATTTTTAATTGAATAGAGCACAACCTGTGTTGCCCCGAATAGAACATAGAACGACAATAAAACAATAAAAGAGAAGAAAGACAGATATTATAGATATCTCCACACATGTTTAAGCCATACAAACCTTCTTTTCTTATACACCTCACAATCGTATTCTAC